GGCTAAGTTTAAAAGTTGCGACTTTCGATACGCTTTCCTTTGGGTGTAAAAGAGCCTAGAATCCCTGTAGATAGAGATCCGCTTTCTTAGATGGCCCGGCGTACAGCCCTACATTGCTCAACTCACAACAAGACCTCTTACGAAAAAAAGAAAAATGAAATCGAGGCGTCGAAGCGAGCTTCGCAACCCTAAGCGAAGTCTTCCCCTGTCCTGTTAGCATATATCGAATTCAGCTGGATGATTGATTACTTAACCAGCCTGATAGATGGAATGCTTTCATCTTTTCGAAGGTCGACTTACATATACGCAAGAAGGTGCCAGAAGCACCCGTGCGGGGCCGGATAAGCCGATTCCATCCATTCCCCATTACTGAGACAAAGGATCGAACGGACTCCTATGAGACAAAGCGCCCAATCCCATCCCTGAGACAGAAAACGGGTAGCACACAAAAAGAAAGAGCGCAGTGAATCAAATCAGGCGAAACCTACATAAGTGCAAGTCTACCCTAATGATACTGGACCGATCCACTCCATGCACGATGGAATTACCTCATCCGATCAAAACGCCAGAAAGAGGCTTAGCCCGTTAATGAAAGAAAAGACCAACCTGGGAATGAGTGATACACAGATCCACCAACAACAATAGTGAAAGTCTGAGCTTTAAGCCATTATGCCAGAAAAGAAAGTACGCAGCAAAGCTCTACTTACTTGAATACCAATCGTGCCGAGTTGCGATCATCTCTTCTCGGTCCTTACTTCCAAGAGTCGTATCGACGAGACAGTGTAGAAAGATCTCTTTCTATTTCATTACTCATCTGCGTATCAAGCTTAAAAGAAGATCCTAAAAAGGATAAGATGCATAGAATTTATAATAAAGCGAGTAAGCCAAGTCCCTGTATGGTTGCTTTTCTGTGATATCTTCAGGGAGCCAGTTTGAAGTTAGAGTTGAAGTTTGGGTTGCTCCCATTTTGCCTGCCTTCAATCTAGTTTGAGTTTCTTCTTATGTCGTGCCAGTCTCGCAGCTTCTCTTCTCTGTCTTTACCAGAAAAAGGAAACTATACCTTATTGCATTTGGTTGGTCTCTCCCTTTGTTCCGCTAAAGCTCCTTGCGAGCTAGCGGTGTAGTTCCTTGTCGGTCTGCCTCGGCCCATGCCTAGTTGTGGTGCCCTTATGCGGTCAGTGAGTAAGCTCCTCTGCGCCTTAGTGTTGTCAGGGCTAAACGCGCCTGTGATCTGATGGAGTGAAGTGCGGGGGCTTCTTAGCGAACGCAACGCCCTAAAGGAGTTATAGCTAAGGAGTTAGTTGTTAGCCGGCTTAGCGCTCCGCTTGTTGTTTTGGTTACTAACTCTCCCCTTTATGAGTGGGAGCCTATCATAGGGCATTTTTCTTCCTTTTAAACCGAAGGCCTGTTGAAATACCGTTAGGACATCCTGCTGCCATCTTGAGTGAAAAAGATGTGATAAAAAAGCCTTTGTAGTGGCTTGTAGCTCTTTTCAAAGCTAGTAGCTATCGGTCTTCTGAGCGAGGAAGCTAAGCTCTTGGGGCTACATTGCCAGTAGTGGGCCTGCATGTGGTTTCTCCTTACCAGCGCTGTTGTTTGCCGGCTGTTGCTTGTGCCAAAGGGGTTGGGGAGGGAACAGTTATACCAAGCAGGGCAAGCGATCCCTTGCTTGTTTGATTCCTTTCCTTTTATTCAATCTCTCTCTTCCCTTTCCTTTAGAACTCTACAGGTGACTAAGGAAGTATCTTCAAGCTCTTTTGTACCACTTCAATCGCAAGCCTGTAATCCAGCCTAGCAGACTGAAGCAAGGAATCCTAGAGTTCGTTCCCAAAGCTTCGTTTAGGAGACTAGCTTTCGCCTACGGATCTCTTTCAAGTAAAGTACAATATCGACTTGAATGAAACTATAGCACAGAGGAATGCTAGCGAGCGCTCATATGCAAGAACAGGAGCTCGGACTCTTGTTGTAGTTCGAGCCTTAGAAGGAAGCAAGCGAAGGGATAGGAAAGCAAGGCATCCTATAAGCACAGAGGTAATAGGCAGGCAGTTAATCGATTTCAGTATTCAATCTATCTCCCGCCCTTGAATACTCGTATACTTCTGTAATAGGCTTTCTCCTACGTTGCCTAGGAGCGAGAACTCCAGTTCAAACGTTTCAGGTGTAGCAGAGGAAAGGTAGCGATTTGTTGTTTACTTTTATAGTATAGAAGCAAGGGGTAATGCAATTAAGATCAGAGTCAAGCCAGGAAGCAAGAAAGCCTTATAAGACAAGGACTAGTAAGGGTGCTGCAAGCCGTTGGTTTAGGGCTAGTAAACTCTCCTAAAGAACGTAACGGCAGGCTGGCATCGGTCGATAGTCAAGCTACCTCAGTAGAATATGCCAGAACAGGTGCTCACCCAGGCTAGAAGGTAAAGGCAGCCAGTCAGCAGTCAGGTTGAGATGAGCAGGGACGAAAGGAAAGCAAAGATAAGACTAGTACGGTTCACCAAGAAAGAAGAAAAGGAGATGCGCCCGACGTCGAGGAGCGTTACACTTCAAACCGAAATAAAGAGTCCAAGGGCGACTTCAAAGCGCGAGACTTGGAGAAAGGATAATGAAACAACCAAATCAAATCTAGTTCCACTTCACGAAGAAAGGAGTACTTAAGAAAACTGATCGCACAATCAAACCAAGGCACGCTTTGGTTCGAAACTACGCATGTAAACAAAGGGCACGCACTTTCAACCCAAGACTTCACACTGAGGACGGAAATTAACAAATAGAGGAGTAACCGAGTCTAGGTCTTGTCAGAGCCTACAAGGCAGCGAAAAGGAAAGGAGGCAATACCGAGCCTAGGTGCAACCGCTGCTAGCGGTTAGAGAGAAAGGGAAGGTAAACAAAGTGAATCGCGATCAAGAGAAGTGACACAGCAACTGCTACTGAGAGGGAAATAGATGCCAATACTTATACTTAATACAGGGGAGGAAGTGAAACGAATCCAGCTACACGTAGCTGACCAGTATTCAAGAAAGCTAACCGGTATTCAAAGCATTGAATACATACAGATACTATAAACAGTAGTCAATAGACATATCCAATGTCGGTACCCGGACCGATAAGATGAAGAATAGGCAAATAAGAAAGACGGGGAGGTTTTCTCACTTATTATACAGGCTATTGGTTTCTTTATTTACCGATTATATAGGGGGACCCACGCCAGGGGGCTTATTTATAACAAGGGAGACCCGCAGGGCAGACAACCCAGCAGCGGAGGTAGAGTTACACAAGGAGTCACACATCACGCTCAGGGCTAACCTGGTAAGGATTACTTCTTTGACTCCTGATAACAAGGGCTGTTACGGACTATGGCAAAAGAAAGAGAGTTGCGGAGGAGTGAACAAAAGGCTAGTTCAGTTACCGGCTTGGGGGAAAGAGAAACTGCTGCTGCGAGGGATGACATTCTCCTTCGTCTTTGACTCGATTTAAGGGCTTCTTTCTCTAGGTAGATAGAGATAGCTCTCTTTACGAGGGCTATGAATAGAGTTGCAGTTATATGAGGGGAGAAAAGGCTCGGGGAGAAAGGAAATCAATCAAATCACACGAACACGAGGAGTTCGATTCGCTCGATCCGATCCTCCGGCTCGCAGGTAAGGTAATAGTACAATAAAAGAAGAGAGGGAAAGTAGACACTTCCCCAAGGAGCATTCCGCTGATCCTCAGGGAGGTCCATCCCCATAATCTGCATTGCCCATTTCTACCACGGGTTACAGATCATAGAAAGGATTGCAGACCTTCAAAAAGAAAGTCCCTGCTTGGCTTTGTTTTACTTCTAACCTATAAGGTACGGAACGCCATGCCTAACATTAAATGGGTTAGTCGATCCAAAGAAACGAGCAGGAACGCCATGCCATTTAGTCTTTCTGGCTGACTTTAACTTTAGTACTAGACTTTTGGGGTACGTTGTTGTCCTTCGGAGATCGACCTTGCGGACTATGTAGCGCTCGCGTTCGTCCGGAAGCTGCTGTAATCCTCTTCTCACAATCGCTAGGAAAGCAAGGGTCTTATCAGTGAAGGTAGCTAGTTGCTAACAATCAGTCTGTAGCTCTTACTCAATACGGTCTGAGCTTCTAAGAAACGGTGAGTTGATTACCCCTCTTTCTCACGCCTTGGTGCCTCTGTTCACTGAAGGTTCTAAGAAGGAGAGACGGAAGAGCTATACCTTCGAGTCTTATTTTAGTGGTTCTCTCGGACGTAGCGATCGGGTCTGATTTACGTGTATATCATAGGGCAGCTAAAGGCAATTCCTTTCATTAAAGAACAGGCGGGTAGAGGCATTGAAGGCCCCAGATCCAGTAACGAACCTGTCGTTAGCAGGCCTAGAGCATAAGACACGTATTCTTTCCTTCTTAGCAGCTACCTGCTTCCGCTATCTGCTTTATCGAAGTTCATCTAAAGCGAGCCCTCGGTAACCTAATTAAGTCCCAAGCCTGGTGTTTCGAGACCTATAGTCTTTCTTTTCGGCTATACACATCCGTTTATCCCCTATCATTCTTTCCTATCTCTAGCGAGCTTTTCATCTGCCGCTCCCAAGCGGCCCTCTCCTGTTGCTTGCGTTCGAAAGCTAACGAAAGTTTGAACAAAAGCTTCTAAAGAAGTGAGTTCCTAACAGGATAGGATCAGGAGGGCTCGGTGCGTACCTTGTTTCCATGTTCCCTTCCCCGGTCTGCATCTGCTTCAGTTCTTTAGTAAGTCCCTAATGGAACGTTCAGTAAGGAGCCAGTCCTATTCATCGATTCGGCAATCATCAACAAACGGATGAATTAGCGAGCGTCCGCTATATAAGTTAACCCTATTCTGTTTGTGTGAGCAAGTGAACGTTAATCGGCGAACGAGAGAAGCTTGTTAAGTTCTGAGTAGAGGAAGCTCTTGTCCGTTTTGGTTTATTGTGGAAAGTGTATGATATGCTCATGGGTGTTGATTTCAGGTGCCCAATCCTGTATGTGAGGAATTCCGCCCTAGCTTTCTTTCTTGGTCCCCCTTCCCTCGAGCCTGGTCCCAGAGCTTTCTATGGTATCTGGATCGATGAATACGGGCGTTGGCTAACCTAAAGGCAGAAATAGAGGCATTCCTACTTCATTCACCTCAACCAAAGTAGAGACATTCTATGCTATGTGTCGACTAGAGGGATATCTATGAGCTAATTCAATGGGATCTCCTCTTTCTATTCCTGAAGCTAAGCGCTAGAGATGAGAAGTTTCAGTTCAATTCCCGCTCTGTCAGCTAGAGAGTTTTTCGCTCTAACTTAGCAAACTCGCGTACCGAATCGATAAAGTCTACGAATCGAGACTCTTCTTCTTTCTTTACGCAATAAGAATGAAGAAACCCTCCCACCTTGATCCTAAGTAGCACGCGGGCGCTAGGGCAAGGAACTTCTAACAGTAGCTATCTGACCGTACTCTTTCTTCATCTTGAATAAAGGAGAGACTAGGGGAAACATTAGTCGTTCCTCGCTTGTTTCGACTAAGTTTGTCTCGACTATAAACCCGTTGGTCTTCGAACCTCGTGCTTCAATATGTGAGCATAGAAAGGAGTCCGCCCTGCCTGGTATTGAAGAGTTGCGCTCTGCTCTCTCTGTCTTATGGGATGAAATTACGAGTGAGGAAATCCCGACCTATTAATTTCCGTATAGATCGGAGTTCTCCAGCGGGAGAGTCTTTAAAGAATATGGGTTTGGACCGCTTGGCCACGGAACCTTTTCTTTACCGCTTGCCGCCCAATAAAAAGTTTCTTCACCAGCGCGCCTACTTGCTAGTGAGAGTTCCGTAACTGATCTTTCAACAGAGAAGTGCAGCTGCGAGTTAGCTTAGTAGTACACATCTGAACTAGTAGGTCGTCACTACCTTGATTTGATCTTTATTCGCACCTCTGGGATAAGTAAAGTGGGTTAAAGTAGAATCTCCGTCAGGTTGTTCAAGGGCGGGACTGGACTAACCAAAGGAGTCTCGGGCGGCAGGTCTTCATCACTTCGATGTGAAATAGATAGTAATAAATTATATATTAGATATCCCAACCCCGGATCCTAGCCCCCCGGAGGGTGGAATTGAGCGAGACAGAACCCTTTCTCCTAAGCCAATCTATCTACCTGATTCGCTTTCCTCATCTGTTTCAAGAAAGTCAACAAGGCCGTAGCCGATCCTTTCTGTTTAAAGGAACGGAGTCACTCGAGCCCCTCCCTGAGGAAGAGCGATAAGGAAGTCTATCCCATCCTCTTTATATACAAAATAAGAAGTCTAGTTCGCCACAAGTACTATTATGGGATCTTAGAACACGAGCTGATTCTTTTGAAAGAAAGTCATCAACAAGCTCTAAGTAAGCCAGTTCCTTTATGCGAATCTGAATCAGCTGCTAAAGACTCGGCTGTGAGGTCTAGCACCCAAGGGTCAAGGGCCGTGAACTCCTCCTTTCTTGGTTAAGCGTCGGGGATTGTGAAAGATCTCTCTTTTAGTCGACACATAGAATCTATCTCTGTAATATGATATAAGAATTGGTATCATAAGTCCTTCTTTCTACACACTTATTCACATAAAGTAGTGGAAAAAGTCTGAATTTGCCCCATACATGATTAAATCGAGGTAGATTCCTTGAAGGGCTTCAAAGGGAATCTTTGAACAAAAAAATGATGCCTAAATGAATAAGATCCTCAACCATTGTTGCATCAAAATCTTCTAACTTAGATATTGGATTATCTTGGATAATACAAAAAAGGGCATCCGCAATATCATCAAGTTTCAGTTCAAATGGATCAATAGGGGTTGCTTCGGGGATGTGCTCTTCCAGCTCAAAAACCGGTGGATCGGGGAGGGTGGGTAATTCTTCTTGGAAGACATTTGCAAGCTGCTCCGTTGTAGCCACTTCTGTACCTGTACCGGCTTGAGCAGCCGAAATACTGATACTGGGGGGGATTGGAGAGCAGTTGAAACACTGGAAGATGTAACTTGTCGAACGAGTGGCACGGTCCGACTATAAATATCATTTAATGCAATAATTTTTCGCTTCTTTCTCATAGCTGTTTTCACATCTTTTGACTTCTCCTTCTGGGCTGGTTCTGAACGCTGTCTGATATTACAATATGTCGTTAGTTAACATTCGATCTTTCCTGGAAACGCGCTTCCTGTTAGTAGAGAGCTTTTCTTAGCGCCTTTTCTCTTTTCCCGGAACACTAACCCAATCTCACTTATATTAGACGGTGTCGGAATCAATAAAAGATCCCGAACGGGCTCGGAAAGCCAAAAGAGAGTCCCCAGGGAGCAGGTTGCCAACCTGAGGCGCGGCCTAAGATGGATTAATACTACATGCGAGACTTAATAACTACTATATAGAGTTTATCTTATGATATTCTTAAAATAGCCAAAATGGTTTCTACTAAAAAGTATGAAAACCTGATCTCAGCAATCTACAAACAAAAAACGAACAAAAAGACGTGGGAAGAAGGATAAACCCTCGCTATCGTCTTTTTTGGTTTTCCTCTTCCCTTTTTCTTCCCATTCCCAGCGCTCCTCAATCAGATCCATAACTGCTGTTGCTTGTGCAGGAGTAACTAGAGAACTTATAATTGCAATGCAGTTGTCAACTAAGAAACACCGGAAGTCCATGCGAGCCGGGCTGACATTAACCAATCGGATACCCTCCTCGAAAGGGCCTGAAATCAAACACCCAGTCAGGGATAGAGTCGAGAATGACATTAAAATTTAACAACTGTGTGGGAGTACTACTTCGTTTTGTAAGGGTATAGTTTATTTAATTGAGTGAAGCCAGTAGTCTTTCTGAATGTGATAGCTGAGAACTGTGATTATTCGCTCGATCAACTCTTGCCATCACGCTCTGGCTTTAGCATCTGCCGAGCACATCTAAGCGCAAAATAGAAAACAGTGCCTGGATTTCAATTGGATACTTTTATTCTCTGTTTCAGGTACAAGTCAAGTTGAATTTACAAATTAGAATTCAGTGTGAGAAGTATTCAAATCCATAAATTCACTACGAAACAAGGCCGGAACCAAGCCCTAAATTTGAGACTTTGGAAAACTGCAAATAGTAAACTTAAACTATCAATCATATTAATATTACATCCATCCCCACATAGAAGTGTTGGAAAAGAAAGCTATCTGAGAGGCAGAGGTTGACTATAAACTTCATCTCTCTCTTGACCTCAGGGAGTTTTTCCAGAGCTGAATTGCGCGTGCACTTCTGCCAGAGCAGAATCACGTGTGTACTTGGTGTATAACCTCCGCAGTATCTTCCATCAGAACCCCAAATCGGCAACGAGTATGTCCTTTAGACTTTGCTTCAAATGGCCGAACAGGTGGAAAACCAGCTTAAGCTGGTTGTACTTGTCAGTTCGTTCAATTCACACAGGCAGGGTGATTGAGGTGCGTGCTTCGCAAGTTTTTGAGTTTCTTCACACAACAAAGGCATGATAGTACTGTACTCAACTGCTCGTGCCGTATGGCGAGATTCTTCTACATTCTATATCTATAAGATGTTCATTCATACCAATATACCTGCTAAAACAAACCAACACATTATCAACCCTTTCCCGGTCATCAATCCTGCAACACCAAATTCCTCTCCGCCCTCTGCTCGGCAACGCAATTCCCATGCTCACAGCCAGTTAGAGCAAAAAAATCCTTTCTCTTCAAACTCACCTCACTCTCGTAAATGTCCTTCCCAAATCCTAGCGTGACGTGGATGACCCGCCGAATCCTCACCACGATCGATTAGGTGAAACGGTTCTGCAAAGTTTGTTTTTTCATACAGGCAGCGTGGTTATAGTAGTCAGATTGTGCCAGCCATGCAATTCGTACTGCATTGGCGGAATTTCTCTACCACTCTATAAATAGAGGCTCGATAAGCTTTTGTGCTCTACAAAAACAAAAAACATAAAAGAGTTTTCTACCAGTGTATATCGAGAAGCCATGGCCCTCCCTGCTCAAATTATCGCCATTCCCCAGCGACTTGCTGAAATTAACGTTGAAATACAAAATGTAGAAAATGCTCTTCGAAATACTCGAAGAATGTTAAATGGTTTCTTGGGGCCCCGTGAACCCGGCTGCTATTGAAGCCCGAATGGAAGCAAGCCATCAAAGAATTCGGGAACTAGAAGAAAGACTCCAGGGACTACGCCAGGAGCAGCAGGCACTGATCATGGAGGCAATCTGCCTTGGTGCCCGAGAAAACTAAAAGAGTCGACGGACTCTTTTAGTTTTAGAAGGTTAAAATTAAATAAGTGTCTGTAGACGTTTGTTTTCATGTCTGGTGTTCTTTGTCTTTTTTTAGTGGAGATCTACTCCGGTGCTTACTGGAGAGAGACTCCTATCTATGCTAACTATCTTTGTTTGGTTTTCTTTCTTATGTTTGCATGTATGGGCCAAAACCTAGTCTAAAGTGTTCAATGCTTATGTTAACTTAGTTGTTAGTTTACTTTGTAATGTTATGTTTAGTAAAAAGGTTATTGTCCTTTTTTCTAGTCTGGTGCAATCAATAACCAAAAAATCCTTTAGATCAACTAATAGCGAAAGAAGGAAACGATTTAGCCTCTCCCTAGTAATTTACGTCAACAAACTAATGAAAAAAAATGAGGAACAACATCTGATTAGCCCTTTATAATACTACCCCTGTTTCCGTAATAGATTCCCCTAACGCTAGACTGACAATAAGAACTCCCCTATCATCTGCATAAGGGCTCCCAAAGCCCCTTCCTCTTGTTAGGGTCGATTGTTTGGCTTGAGCTTGAGTGGGTCGAAGATTGGAGGCTCGGTAAAGGCCTTTTCCAGCTCGCTCTGTCAGTCCACTAACACCAGTACACTAAGTAAGTACAGCAAACGCACTAGCAATAGCAGTAACCAGTACTGCAAGTCCCCTGATCTCCTCCCACTGTTCGCCTGTTGGCTCACCTGGGATACTCCCACCCTTGTGCAAAAAGTTTCACCAAATGCTTTGGACTTTTCCAATAGGTTAACTTTTTAGTACTCGGATAACCGTAGTCATTCTAGAGCTAATACGTGCACCCCGACTTCTGGAAGGGATGATTTTCTTAGAGAAAAGGTCGACGCTTCCGACTCCCCTGCTTCTTAGGTCGTTCTCTTTCTAGGCGAGGGTGGACCGGTACAACCGGGGTCACACGGGTGCAGAGGAAAAGGATTTCACGGGCAGAAAGGCGAAGGGAAGTTCGGAAAAGCCTAAGAGTTGGGTTTGGAATAGGCCGCCTTCCTTGCTCCAGCTACTGGGTTGGCCTAGCATTCATCCGGGCGGGAATAGATACGTTTCTGGGACCCTTAGAAAAAGTTAAGAGAGGGGATTAGATCCGGAAGAGGAAAAAGTGCTCTCTCTCCGGCGTACAAATAGAGTGTTTTCGATGAGTCGGTCCTCTTCTCATGAGTTCGGAATGGGGTTCAGAACTGCTCACATAGCTCACATGGAATTTGTTTTGAGGAAGCATAAATGGAGAGATAGAGAGAGCATTAAGTGATCCTATTGGTCTTCATCATGCATGAAGTGAGTTGGTCTCTATGAGCGACGGCTTGAGAAAGGTGCCAATCCTGATTCTTTATTGTACGAGATTCAAGTATAGTAAGAAAGAAGAGAAGGCGAAAGAAGGGGAAGAAAGTGCTTTTATCCACTACCCGGTAAGGCAGTTCACTCTTTCTAGAGTAAGTAATTCCCTTTTGCTAACCCTCCAATCCCAGGTTAGTAAGTAACCCTCGTGCTCGTTCTATTATAAGTAATTCCACGCTCAAACCTCTAATCCACTCTTTCACCAGCTAATCCAGAAGGAAGTTTACTTTGCCAACCCTACCTCTTTCTCTAGATCTAGGGATCAGCAGGCTGGCTTAATAGAAACTTACTTACTATATGAAATCCCCAGGGAATTCAGAGAATGACTTCTTAAACCTTGCTTTGAACTTCCTGACTTGAGCTTGAGAGCGGGGGACTGACTTATGCTAGAACGAGATAATAGCTTACTAGCACCGGACTCTATTTATTCAATTCTCTATCCCGTGGTACTGGCTTACTCTCAAACCCGGCTTACGAGAGATCTAGCACTAGATGGGACTTCCTTTCTCAAGTCCTTTCCCTTTGGCTGCCTTACTTGCTTACCTGGGAATTACTTCATAACTACTCTATAACCTTTAAGCTTCGGCTTCGATGACTTATTCTAAAACCTTCCTTACTTTAGCTCTAGAACGAGGGTAGACTTCCTTCCTCTATATCATATCCCCTGGGAATGAGTTAGTCGAAGAGGGTGAAAAGGGATCCGTAAGAAATTTGGCATTCTTTGGATTGCCCTTCTTATAGTCCCTGCCCCTTGTTTTGTTAGAAGGCTAATCTTAGACTCTTATATGGGAAAATCTTCCTTTATGTACCGGTAATATGTAATAAGGCTAGTGGCATTTTGAATTCTTTTCGATGGGGTTTTCCTTCCAGCAGTAGTTCTTTCGATGCTCTTACTATTGGGCAGAGCGCTAACCGAGTCTTGTGCCTAAACTTTCTATTATATTATAGTCGAGTGAGCTCGCTTACTCTGATCCTACTGCGTAGACGTCGTCTAATAGGCTACAGCACCAGATCATCATCAGCAAGAAAACGTGTCTGCGCTAACGCTATGCTATATGGCTGCTGGGGGTTCACGCTCGCACATTACTTGTTGGGTACGCTAGACCGGTGAATTGGGACCGTAACTTTTTCATTTCAACAGCAAGAGAAAGTAGAACTGATACAAAATCAGAGTCTCGTCTGCGGCAATCATCAAACTCCATAGCTAATTCGAGCCTTTTAGGACTAGTGGGATCCGCTGACCAATAGCCAGACGGAACTAAAACAGCAACAGAGAGTACAATGGAGCAAGAAAACGGCATAGCAGCTACTTACAACAAAAATCTTTGGACAAAGAAAGACAGGCGTACCGGCAAAAACCTATAGCTCCAATCACTTACAACAGAAAGAGCTTGGGAGGTTGGGCATGAAACAATTAAGGGTGGCTCAAGGGAAAATAGAGTTATTCAATCTAGTCCCAAAGAAAAGATAAATTATGTTATGGGATTACCTTAAAAATAGGAAAGAAAAATAGTCACTTACCTGAGAGCTCTTATTGAGTGCCATTACTACTTCCCTAAGGGATTTTACCTGAGGTTCTTATTTACTTAGTGGAGTAAAGGATAAAGAATATCTTACTTATAGCCTGAGGGGAGTGGGATTACATGTAAAGTTATAGGATAACTCTCTTTTAAGTCCTACATCCCCTATCTTAGATCTTTTATTACAGCCTTTGGGGAGAAAGAGAATATTCAATTCCAGGAGTGAGGAAGTTCAGAGTTTCATCTTAGCCGGGTTTTCAATCATTAAGCCCGGAAGTTTTATCATTCCCGCTCCTTTAATTCCAGCAGTTATGAGTTCTGAATTCCCGTTTAAGTCTTGTCCTAACCTATGCTTTTTATTTTTTCTTAGGGACATCGTAGAATTCAGATTAAGGCTAGGCAGCAAGTGCAGAAAGGACTTCAGGGGAGGACTCATTGTTGTGAGAAACGATCTTATGAAAGAGATTTTACGGATTCGATTACAGCATATGACAGATGCTTTAGTTTACTTTATATCTGGTTATTATAATAGGTAATTTATCTTTCTTTCGGTCTTACGATCCGCTTAGTTCTAGTAGAAGCTGTTCCGGTCATCGTAACATCAGTCGGCGATTCCATTCCTGCTCCTTTGAATGAGAAGAGGCCGTTCTTTAGACCTTTGAAAAGTCGTTTAGTTGCCCATATCCCTGATGGGAAGGAGAGGTGACTTGAGAGTCGGGTTCCTAAGAAATGCCTGAAAATATAAGGTCCTCTTCCCGCACAAGAGAACTCCCCCGAATAGAGATCTTGTCCTGCTCGGTTTCCAGTGCTTCTAGTAAGCTAAGCGTTGGAACTTTTTCTAGGATAGGAACCTTAACTAGAACCCGGAACCGAAGGAGATGCTTCTTGTCTTCTTTCGATCATCAATCGGTTGAATAAGATATTTATTACTGCCCTTAAGCCGGGTAAAAGGTATCGAAGAACTTTCGAATCACTTGCTGGTGCTTTAGTTGATCCTAGTGAGGAAGGGGTCTTACTCTGCCAACACGGCTTTCGTGAAAGCTCAGGAAGTAGGGGAAGCTAACCCAGCAGTTGCAGTTCCGTGTTCCTATTGGTCAGCGGATGTCACTAGTCCTGGTAGTCTGTCCCCTCTAGTGGTCCTAGCCAGTCCAGTTTCAGCAATGAAGGCCCGCAGCAATCAAGGGGTTTCCACCAACAGCTGTTCGATAGTCCAATCGTCAAGGTTTCGTCCAATCCTGAGCTCTCAACAGGCCTAGCTAGCTGCCTTAGAAGAAGAAGAAATGAAACCGAGGCTCGCACAGCACTAAGAGTAAGTAAGAGAGGGTCCGCAACTCTCGTTGAAAGAGGGATTAGCTATCCGCTTATATCCGATCATCAACTGTGCAACAAGCAGTTCCAGCTGATCCATCCCTCACGTCACTTTAGTTCATTCTAGTTCTAAAGAAAAGAAAGGTTCTCTTGCTCGCTACTGGCTTGGTACTGGTCCTATGTGAGCCAACCAGTCAGTCTTCCGGTTCTTCCGATCCTATTAGTCAGTCAGTCCTATCAGCGAGTGGGAAAAGCGATAGGGAAAGAAGCGAGTAGGAAGGTTAGCTAACTGAGCCCGAGGTGAGAGCCCGGAAAGCGAAGCGCTTAGTTCCTTAAGAGTAATCCGGGGAATTCCATTAAAGGAGAGTTTTCAACTTGCTAGAAGAAAGATTGGATCTTGTCCTGACCGTTTCCTTTTAGGAGATCGAACAAACCACGGAACTAGTTCGAAAGGATCGAACCAAAGGCTATTCCTTTGAGTTGGGTTGAGCTCTTTAGATAGGACCAAACCGAAGGCTAGTCAAGTAGGTCAGCTAACCGCGCCCGAGGTGAGAGCCGAGCATGGGAAAGAAAGGAAAAGCTGCTACTCATGTCAGCGAGTAGGTCCCATGTCAGCGAGTGGGCCATAGGGCAATGTCCGGGCATGAAAATCTTCTTCTTTCTTAGCATTATTGTAAACCATTTGATCCTAGTCGTCTTGCGTGGAAGGAGCCAGATGACAGAGACTTTTCTTTTTTCCCCCCTCAATATATACTATTAGATTGCGCCCGACCACCCAATCGATGAAGACTCGAACCTAACCACCCCGCTTTGGAGATGACGGAGACGAATGTGAGGCCTAGACCATAAGCTAAGGTCAATCGGGTGCGCCCGGAATGACGAGTTCAAAAGCCAGGTTCAGTAGACCGATCAACTAACGCTTCTGTTGGATGTTGGGAAGCCCCGCTCCCGCTTGGTTAAGTTAACGAACGTATAGAAAGATTATATATATGTTTTCTTTTCTTATATGAATAGATCGCCACACCAACCCTTACGGGCAGGGTGAATAGCTGACGAGTGTGCTTTCTTTCTTTTGTTTGCCCGTCCAGAGAGAGGGGATCCTGCTCCTGATCCAGTGGTAGTTCCTGGTAAATAAAGCTTCCCTAAGACGAGACGATCCCTTGGGGTAAGCCTGAAAGGTGCGAAGCCGCTAATAAGCTCTTCTTTCTATTACCCTTGATCGGGGAATCACAAAATCTGTCTTTAGAGAGCTTGCCCAAACCATAGCCCTGTGTAAAAGTATACTATCGATAGAAGGCGGATAGGGTTTAGGATAGCGATAAGATAGCATAACTGAGACCGTTTTAGGAAGAACTTCGTCTGATAGACTTCTCGAAGATAGAATGAGTAAGAAAGTAGCTTCAAGCTCAGTTAGTCGTGGAGTGATTTCAGGAGAGATAAGCGGGCTAGAAGCCCCTTTACTAGTAAGGGAAAGCGGATGAGGGGCCTCCGCCAAAATCTTTAGAGAGAGAAATGGCTTTGGAGATCAGAGAGCGGAATAGCAAAGATAAAGATAATGTTAACAGAGTACGACGCCTTAACGAGCACGTAACGGATTTTTCTCCCGAGGTTGAAAGGCTTGCCGATTGACTAAGAAGGGGCGGGAAGAATCTAAAGAATGGCAAGACGGAAAACTACTCTTCCGATTAAGATCTCCTAAGGCTATTAAGAGAAGGATTGGCTAGGTCCTCAGGAGCGGAGCAAAGACAACCTATCTTGCTGCTAGGAGTGCCCACCCAATAGCTGATTCTTTCTATTATGCTGATAAACTCTGATAACCCCACATCAAGTAGTGGAGAGACAAACCGCATTTTAGGAAAGATTCCCCTAAGAGTTAGGAGTACCTTCATGCGATCGAAGAAGTAGGCTGATCCCGTTCTTCTTTCCCTTGACGAGTTGGAACATCATACAGTGCATAAACTCATCTCTACCTTCTCTACTCCTTATTTATGCTCCTTCCATGCTACTACTCCAATGGAAGACGCGGGTCGACGGGACGTATACGAGACCAATCTTTAAGCACTCGCGCTCGATCTCATCGGTCATTGAAGGCAATTCTTTTGTTTAATAAGATCGACAAAATGGAACCATCGCTACTATCTGCTCCCCGCCCCTGCTTAGACGTCTCGTATTCTTGGTCACTGAACTAGCTTTCGATACAATCCTTGTTTCAGTGGTTCTCGATCCAAAAACTGCCTTCTGCCAGCTCTCTAAGCCAAAGGCTGAACTTTGCAACTCCTTCTTTATCCTGTAAGCAGGATGACTGGGAGTGGGGTCTATGTTGAAAGTCTCGCCCATCTCTTTATACCATCACCAGTGAGAATCTGACGAAAGGATCGAGATTCGGAAGAAATTGCTAGATCTTCCAGGGGAGATGAAGGGGAAAGGTATCGAGTTTCAGTCCTTCTTTCTGCCATCCCCGCAGTTTTAGTTGCAGTTTCCTTTCGCCCAGTTACAATTGGAGTTTCTTTCGATGGCGATTCCTCTCGAGATTTCTTTTCTTGATTTGACCTGAAAGGGGTAGTTAATCATAGGGCTAATAGAGATTACAGTAGGGCCTAACAATAAGATTGTAGAGCTAAGCCCGGTGAGGATATGCTTTCTAATAAGATCCTTCCTTTGCCTTCCCCCAATCCCCTTAACTCGGAATAAGGGGAAAAACGGATCATGGATAAGAAGCGAAGACAAGCCGCGAGCTATGAACGAAGGGCAAGAGAGAAGCAATTGAGGCGAATCTAGTTCTCAGACGAGCTAAGAGTATAGGTTATTAATGCTATGCGAAGGGAGTAGAGTGTATTTATTTATTATTAAGACTTTGGGCAGCAGAATGGCAGGGTTCTTGCCATAATAGATACATATATATATGGGAGGGGTCCCCTGTAGACAAACCCATTTTTTGTTGACTTTTGAGATAGAATGAATTGTTGGAGGCTTTACTTGACGAGTAGACCGCTCCGTGGGTTACCCAAGGAAGAATTTGCAACATACGTGGGAAGGTTAATGGCCCTAGCAGCTAAAGTGAAAGTGATGCCTCCAGTCCATGAAAATTCTCAGACAGATATGGTTCTAAAGACCGCTAGTAACCCCCTGTTAAGTTACATCCTTATAAGGGACTTTTTGTTTGGTTGCTTCCGGGATGGGGAGAGGTGAGGCGAAACCGGGGAGCTTTGTTTAAGCCAGGGTTTTGCTTTCACACCCGTAATAGAGGCGACCGTAGGCGACCGAAGGGAGGAGTAGCCCTGAAAGACGAACCCTTAAGAAAGAGACCGAAGCCAGTGAGTTTGCGTCCTGTATCTACGACAGTCTAAAGCCCTCTTGCTGAGCAAGCCATGAGCGAATATTTTTTCTACTTTTTCCTACTCCTGCAATGCTTCCCAAAGCTTCGTAAATGGAGTTCAAGACATATCTCCATTCATCAAGTTGGTTAGGGATTTAAGATCCGCAAAAGCTTTCAGGTACCATTCAAGGGATTCCAGCTAAGATTCACTTCTCGGGCGTGCTCTATCAGGCTTCAAGCAAGATTGTAGGATGGGTATGAACTCACTCCTTATCTCTTCTCTACGCTCGTAAGAAAGGCAAGATCTCCTCCGTGCCTCTATTGAATAGGAATCAAAACCTACCTTTCTTTCTTTTGTCCCCAGCTGGGAACTGAGGCTAAGTTTCTTGGGTGGGTATCAAGGAGAGAACCCGGTTCTAAAGCAAAAAAGGAAACCAAAGCTACTTATCTCCTAACACCAATTGCAAGTGCTCCTGGTGAAAGCCCATACAAACTATTCTTTCGAACAGGAGGAATATCTTTCAGATATCAGAGTTGAGCTCAACGAAGTCCTGAGTAAAGCTCTAAAATTAGCCAATTGAGAACTCTTTATTCTTATATAAGCTATTTCTTCTATCTTGTTACACCGGCACTACTAAGTCTCGGTATTCGTACCGCCTTAATCAATCCGGAGGTCGGACATTGATGAATAACCAGTTGTTTTTTTCTCCACAAATATGATTCTTCGCGCTAAGGAAAAGCAGCCTATTCTAGCCCTTTCCGATCCCTAAGTGTGCGAATTGGAATTGGCATCTGAGGACCTTTTAGGGGCTGTCTTTGGCATAGCATCTCCTCTCCTATTGAAAGGAGTCACTAAGCAAGTGCGGTTCCTGGGTCGGTAACAAAGAAAGAAAGAGACTTTTAGCGATTGGGAGGTCCAATCACTCACTCAAGAGGGGCTATCTTTTATGATAGATTATAGTATGAAAGCGATATTAGCAATCGTTAACACTCAGCCTCTCTTTCACTTTCAAGGGTAGGAGCGAAAAAAGTTTTTACTGGCAACTGGAAGAGACAAGAGGTTTTAGAAGGAAGTAGCTATAGCCAGGCAAGCCTGTCGATTAGAACAAGCACAATCTGAATATTTTCTATAAGTAGGTAGGTATCTCCCCGAGCTATAGCTATCCCTCCCATCGTGGTGCCTCTTCTTTTGGTTCGAATGCTTCGTTTTCTAATGGGAGGAAAGAGGCGAAGTCTTAACAAGAGAGAATGTCCCTTCGAATCGAAGAGTTGAGCTCGACAAAGAAGCGGGAGGGACATGGCAACTAGAACAAAGAGAATATTTACATAAGCTTGATAGCTGCCATCGCCTTCAGGTTCAAGGAAGTCCTCCCAGCTATATTCCCTAACAACCAGGACTTTCTTTTGCGACTGGATCACCAGCTAACGCATTTGACCGGACTTCTTGTTTGGTACGAGATCATCAACCCGGAACGTATACCACATTACCATGATGCATTCACTCGCTCCATTAGCCTTTAGGCAAATAGATAAGAGAAGTAGACGTTCAGATTCTCTCAAAGAACGAGAGGCTTTCGGACTATATCAATCAATCTAGTGGTAGATTAGATAGAAAGGCTTTTCTCTTTATCCTGAAGGGACACGAAGGTGACACACTTACCCGTAGGGGCTAGGCTATGCTCTAGCCAAAGATATAGAAAGAAGGAGCGGAACCAGCAGCTCGATGAGCTACACCGTCTTGGCTTCCAGAAGAGGTTTCAAGGAAAATACTCGTACTCGGGAAAACGGACTTAGTTAGACTTACAACACTTACATTCGCGGGTAGGATGCCACCTGAATTGCTAGGCTCCACCACTACACTTGCTAAAGATGCCAATATTAGCAGTTGACACTTGCGAAGCTTTTCTTTCTCTTTGACTTGACCACAACAGGTGCTTTTTCTAAGTTTAAGGCTGAGCTCGATCCACCGGATTTTTTTTTAGGTTTCGCTTTATTTTTTGATAGAGCTTCCGCTTCTCTCTATCTTTTTCTTTTTGAATAGTATACTCATAATAGCTACGAAAGGGAAGGCGAGGTTTCAAAGTCTATTAGGGAAGCGGGCCCTTACTGGTAGTGATACCCCGATCTCATGGATGAAGGCTAACGTTTTCTATTGGAATAGAGGGATGTGCAGATCAATTCAACTTTTCACTTTGCCATCTAGAGAGAGTTTGCCGTGAGTTAGGATACGGAGTTGGAAGAGAATGCCAGTATATCAGTTCATCTTCATCAAAGGCCAAGGGCCAAGAGAAGCTCAATCGAAAAGAAAAACACTTCTGCTATTGATTGATTTAGTCGGTCGAGATCAAAGAATTAAGGGATTTGTCCCCGCACTCGAAGGAAAAGAAAAGCGGATTTACCCATCTTTTATACGATATTTATTTAAGTTGCCAGAAAAGGCGAACTTGAAAGAGCTTTCTTTTGACCAGACTTGATTGTGCGAAAGCGGTTCCCCTGATTCAGCTTTGACTAGCCAGCCGCATTCGTTAGCGAAAACAAGGACTAGACTACTCTAGAGAAAGGCAGGAGTTCACACTATGACTGGGAGGGAGGAGTGGAACCGCTCGACCTGAAGTAAAGCACTCTGATAGCACCATACCTGTTTAAGCTTCGATCAAAGCAATCAGGTATGGTGGCTGTGCACCTTGAAGGGCTGAGGCAATGAGTGAACCCGATGGAACTCAGGCTTCTTCATATCCGAGTCCGGGAAGAAAGCAGTCAAAACAGCTCATAGACAAAAAGTTTCGCCAAAGCCAACCCAACTACCACCCATTCGATTACCGGGAGTCAGAACATTCGGTCAGGGCCAGCTGGCACAAACAGAAAGAGACAAAGCCCTCACTCTGGCAGCCCTTTTCCCAGCGTAGACAGAGGGAGTTGAATCGGGAGAATAGCCGAGTGTACAGGCTACGGTACGGGTCGAAGAGCGAGCTTCAAGGTCAGAGAGAGGAGCAGCTTGACCGGACGAGGCGGGGGATCTGTTACCAAACCAACTCTGTTCTGAGAGTAAGGCTAACTTCATCTGTTGAATGCACTGCTTCTTCGATTGTTATAGGAGCTCCTACCATTCATGTTCAAAAGGCCAACCGCAGGAACAAGACCAGCTGAATGCGAGTTAAATCACGAGGAGATGGGCAAGCCGGGTAAGGGGCCTTTTCTTCAACTCTTGTCAGCTGCTCCAATCAACATGGACTTGAGCACTCACTTTCCCATCCCTCCAGTGAGTTTTATTTTCTGCTCTTACTAGTCTGATTTGTTAAAAAAAAAGGGGTTTCCAAACTCTTCACTTACCGCGTTGAGATTCAATAACTCTTTCCTCGGGCCTCGGGTTACCCCTAGCTGCTGATGAAACTTACTCTTTCTTTGTATATTATGATGTGACTTTCACACAGGAAAGATCTGATATTACCGCTCCCTATCCTTGGATAGCATCTACCTCGGAAAGGTGTAATTTAGCTCTCTTTCTTTAGCTACATTTTACAAGGAACTGGCTTGCTTAATCGCTCGTCCTAAGGGAAGAGATCGCTAGCTTGCTTGCTTTTCTATTCAACAGAGAGGTAATACAGATGAGGGGGGAGGTAATACTCGCTAAGCAGGGAGGGACTTGCTGATCTCTTCTGCCGTTCCAGCCCGTAGACTAGTAGGTCAGTCACTACTCTTGAAATAGAACCCTAGGGAAGAGTACGCGGTAAGTTTCCTAGAGATTGAGTAACTCAACTCTTTTCACACAGGTCCGAGCTGCTTTCACTCCGAAGTTTAGGATAGGATCCTCCGATTGAGTCAGTGATCCCTGGTTAGGCGAGCAGCCTTTTTTAGACGAGAAATACGCTGTTTATGAAACTTGTCCTCTTAGAATGGCTATCTATCATGTGGTTTTAGACCTGAACCACTCCTCCTTTCTAACTCTTTACTCGGACTTGAAGACTCCGAGAGACTGAGAATGTCTCGACTTTAAACCTCAAGCTCCTATTCTTCCTATGTACGTACCGGACCTGTGAGAAAGATTAAAGGAGAGACTAGGGGCTCGAAACATTAGTAGTATCTCCTTCTCTCCTTTGCTCTTGAAGAGTCTTTATCCGGACCTTGGTCGGCCTTATGAAGGCGACAACTTATGCTACATCAATATCTTATTGTCTTGACCTATGTATTCTCCAACTCCATCCACCAAAGCCGGATCTAAGGACTTCGTCTCGTGAATATCAACAAAAGATGCCTACTTAGATCCTTGTGGTTCAGTCTTTTTCTTGTTACGAATGAGCGAAGCGGGGTTATCTTTGAAGAAAGGGGCTCGGGTGGAAAGAAAGACTAATATTTTTTAGATCAAATCGGCTTGCTTATGCAGCTACCACTTGTACCCAAGGCAATTTACTTGTGCTCTACCAAAACAAAAGAATAGGGCTTATCAGGACCCTTAAATCTTTTAGTTTGCATCCGCTGTTGATTGATTAATTCCTGTTGAGGGATAATTAGTAACATCCACTGAAGAGCAGCCGGGGCATAATCTGATCTAGGACTAGGACCTGCCACGAGAAGAGTGCATTTAGTAGAATATTTCCTAGCGCTTCTTTCAGATCTCTAGAAACATACGGATTTTAGGATCTTCTATATCATATAGGTTGAACCGAGTCGGAGACTTAGCCTGATATTGCCAACCACTTCAGCCCCGGGCGAAGGAAGAGATGCTCATGTAACTCATTCACAGGGGATGTCTCGGGCAAGGAAAGCTGTTCTATGGCCACTCGGCGCTTCCGGGGAATGCTTTTTATGGTTTCTTACGTATCTTTCCCTGAAGAACTAGATAAGGAGGCGCAGCCAGAATATTCTAATGCAACAAGCAAAAAGAAGCTACTTCATTCATTTCACTCCCCAGGGTTTCCCACTCTGCTCAAAGCTATGGAACGCAGTCTGCGGCACAGGCCAACTCTCGGCGGTCAGGGGCAAGTGTTCCTTTCAGTCGAGTTACTCCGCTTTTCCTCTTCCTGGTTGGACGAATCAGAGGAGGCAAATAAAAATGGAAAGGGTCTGGCTTGACCACGAAATAGAGAAGTGCGTCACGCATTTGATCACGAACGAAGAAGAACTCCGCAACATCCGTAGCATATGAAGAACGGAATTTACTTAGGTAGCCCAATATCAGTACGATTAGAATAGCTCAAGTTTGTTCCCCGTGAACAATATGTTAAGTTGAGGAAGAGCGAAGCCTGACTGCACTGAGCGCTAAGTTCTTATAGGAGAGAATGATGCATGTGGTGTAGATTGGCGACAGAGACCTCAGCTGGCTTAATACTTTACCAATTGGCAAGTGAGTAAAGAGAGTGTCACAAGCAACACACTCCAATTTCGTTGGCTTGGCGGAGTAAGCCTTGGCCATCTCAAGCAATTAGACGTTACCTTGGTGGAGACATAGAAGTGAGCTTGGTTAAAGCAGATGGGTAGTTATGTCAGATTGAGACATGTTGGTGTGAGCAACATGGGATGGTAGGAGACCCCGACTCAGGACGGCATGGCTCATCTTCTTTTTCATTTGTCTAATCAAAAGAAGAGTGGAATGACCGATGATAGGCAGTCCGAAAGTAGGTGGCGCTCTTGAGTCAGTGACGAAGCGATGTTGAAGAACCCACACGAGGACATTGTTTGGGGAAGCCTTGTTGAGTCACCTTGGACTCGAGACAATGACGAATGCGAGTGCCGCAGATCAAAGGTCGGTACACTCGACAAAAGAGTGGA